TTTCTATTCTGTTTACTGAATCACATGAAATTTGACTCAACTCCATAATTTGGAATGAAATGTATGAACGGAGGAATAAAGAGAATTTTCTACTTAAATTGGAAGTTGCAGCAGATCAAAATGGAAAGGAATTGATAAAACAAGCCTACAAACAGAATTCTGTCACTTAGACTTATTAAGGCCATAGGGTTTTGTATAGAATAGCAAAACAAAAAAAAAATGATTCAAATTATACCATTATTATGATATTACATATTCGATTCGAATTTGAGAAAAATAAAAAGATTCGGTATTTGGGAGATAAAGACAAAAAAACCAGATAGAATCCATTTTTTTTTAGCACTTAACCGACTTTATGTTGGGATTTCGTTGTTCAGATTCGCGGAGAAGAGAGATATTTCTTACTGATTTTTGAGTAGAATACGATTTGAAGTGTATAAGAAGGGTTGCATTTATTAAACACGTATGCAGATCGCTATAATATCCGACTTCTCTTTTATTGCCGGTTCCATTCGGGACAGCCCGGGTCGTGCTCTATCAAAAGAGAATTTCTATTCAATACAAAAGTGAAGTAGGATAATTTTAGGATAATTCCCTATCGACAACATATCTAAATAATAGATATCTGTGTAACAATTTATGTTCTGGGGTTTACATATACTCATATGTTTTGTTATAATTGCAATTGAGAAGGATTTTTTGATTGAAAAAATCAATACTGATTAGTTCTGTCTCAATTTGTATTTTCTTATGTCATTAGGAAAACACAATTTGAGATTCAAATCCCAGAATCGTTCATGAATTCGAAGTAAACAGTCAATAGTTAATGGTTCCAATTTGTCGGCTGAAAATACCCATTTGATTTCTCAATAGAAAAGCGAGAGAATGTTTTTAGCATTGTGTAGTTTCAAATACTATACAATCAATCGAAGGGATGGATCAAATGCAATCAAAAGGGGGTGTTTCTTTTAGGACAAGGATTAAGGAAAACAGGAGTGCAAGTACAATAAAAATTCAGTAATTCGGGAAAATTTTCATCTATTTTGTATCATTTTGGCGGCATGGCCGAGTGGTAAGGCGGGGGACTGCAAATCCTTTTTCCTCAGTTCAAATCTGGGTGTCGCCTGATCAACAAAAAACTCGAAATCTCTTCTGTTTTGCTGATATAACTCGCAGAATTCTTCCCCGGTAGAAGCCGAGGAAACCGACTGTTGATACTTTGTTTGATTCTAAACATGTGGTCTGAAGGTTTTCTAAAAGAAAAGATTGTGAATCCTCGTTCGCATCTAGGATTCAAGGAAATATTCTAATCTACTGGTAGAGGGGTTATCAAGACTTCACGATTCCCTTCTATTATTAAGGGAGTGTCTAATGACTGGATCTTGAATCAAATTGTAGAGCCTGATAGGAAATTCAATTACGAGTTTTGGAAAGGGGCGGAAGTTGCTTTATATACGACGGACTCGCGCGAATCTCTGAGTGCTCAGGTATCCGGATGGATAATTGACTTTTATAGAAAAAGGGTCAAAAAGAAAGAATTTCTTTTCGGCAACCCCTAGTCAAGCCCCCTCTTTCAGAGCGATAATCGGGAAAGGGGGGTACGGATTAGATCAAATGGGGAAATAGAGGTCCGTAATAGATAGTGATTTCTCCCCTTCTGTTTTTACTTACGAAGGTCACCAAAACAAAAAAAGAATAGGGCTTATTATTCTTATTCCTACATGTTCCCATTCCCTTAGGATGTTACTACGTATTTTGCTTGTGTTTAATCTTTCCCGATTCGAAATCATAATCGATTTATTGGATTCTCAATAGTGTTAGGTCAGAATCCCTTTTTGACTCTGCGCCATTGATTCCACTATTATTAGTGAAGAATAATGGAATAATTCCTTCGTATTTATAGAGATAGGGGACATAATTCACATGGATATAGTAAGTCTTGCTTGGTCCGCTTTAATGGTAGTCTTTACATTTTCCCTTTCACTCGTAGTGTGGGGAAGAAGTGGGCTCTAGAAGTACTACTAATTGAGTTGAGGAATCAAACCGTATCAATTGTTTTATAGATCGTTCTGCAACGCATTTTGAACTATTCAAAAGAATCTGCATTTCGAATCCCATTGGACTCCAATGGAGTAATCTAGGATATGAATCATACTCTTTCAATCAAAGAGATATTTCAGCGATTCCCGTGTTTGTATTTCGAAAAGAAAGGGATTCAGATGATTGGAAATTGATTCCAACCTAAAATTCTTCCGAAATTTTCTATTTCAATCAATGGAATGGGCTCTTACTATGTTTATAGATGGATACTGAGGAAGACCGGACCTTTTTTTTGATTTCTTTCCCTCTTTACTCTTCAAAGAAGAAGTCGTTTTGTTAAGTGTATACGCACTTTCTATGAGAAATGATAGAGAGATAGTGGTTGTCTAACGAAAGACTATGCAATAATAAGATCTTGCCTCGGGCGAGTCACATATTGGACATTTACCGCCTGGTTTCT